TCAACTTCTGTTTTCAACCTATGAACAATATAAGTCCCAAGTTTGCTTTGTAACTCTTGTAACTTCTTCGTAGTGGTTCCGTTCCATGCCTCATTTCATATATGAAAGATAGTATTTGCTTGCATATCATCAATATTTTCATATTATAAATATATAAGAGAATCTTTATATATAAGATAATCTGGATTATTTTGACATACCAAAAAATGAAACTAAGATATAAATCAATCTAACTATAATTGAAACCAAAAGGAGGTCAAGAAATTATGGGTTATTATTTGTTATTTCACTTCTCAGTCTGGGTGGCCGTGGTAATCGGTTACTGGCTTTTTGAAGAATTTATGGACAAAATATGCCGCATACCTGTGATGTATTATAGGTATCGATCTGTTCCTATATATGCCCTACTACTCCTTTTTTTAGTATTTCCGACGGAAACTTTTTTGTTTCTACATTCCTTCAGAAACTTTGATTCCTTGTTGAATATTATGTCACGGTCTATGAATTCAACTAGTTAATTGATTGATTCGGTGGTGTTACTTGACTATATATAAGTTATAATGCAAATATAAAGGAGCAATTTTTTATGATCGACTGAAAGACCTAGAGCTAACTATCGAGATTTTGGACTATCTGGGCGCATACTTAGGAAAATGGTTGATGCATGTTTGTTACCGGGTGCAACAAAATCAAGTTGGTAAGGAAGGATTCCAATAATGTTTTTGATTTGTATGAATTTCTGGAATTACGAGTTGTGTATTGAATCCCTTTACATTGATTTTGAAATGGACTAATATCGATTCAAAATAACAACCCAATATTTCAATTAAATATTGACAAATATTACCTGTATAGATATAATAGATATACTGTTGTGTATTGAATCTCTTGATATTTCTTTTGAAATGGACTAATATCTATTCAAAATATCTACTGCATGTTGACAAATATCATCTGGTTAGATATAATAGATATAATAGATATAGTGTTATGTATTGAATATCTTGACATTTCTTTCTAAATGGACTAATATCTATTTCCATATCCAAATAAAAACTTTACTTGATATTGACAAATTACATCTGTATAGATATAATAGATATAGTGTTGTGTATTGAATCTCTTGACATTTCTTTCTAAATGGACTCATTCGATAGATAAGTGAGCTAAGTAGGTGCTTGGCTAAATGATCCAATTGTTTCTCCAAATTAAACATCCTTTTCGTATCATTAACACTCTTTTTCTTTTTCCTGTTACTCTATTTATTTTGATGAAAATCCCCAAATTCGTTTTGAGCATTTGGATACCAATTCAAAAATATCCAGTTTTTTACTTTTTTATTTTTTTAGCTGCGTTCATAGGCTATTTTTTGATGGAGGAAATCCTGGAAAAAGTATTTCGTATACCTATTATGTATTATCGAAATTGGGCAATTCCGGGCTATGTTTTCTTTATAATGTGTTGGGTTTTTGCCGACAACTTCTTGAAACCATTATGCAAGCGGTATTTCGATTCGTTTCGATATCTATTTAGGGGATATTGGTAAGTGATCTAAGTAGGTGCTAAATGGTTCAATTGTACTAATAGATAAAAGCAAACAAATATCATCTTTTTCAAAGAATCGAAACAAAAAAAAAATGCCAATATTGAAAAATCAAATAATACAAACAATATATCCAAGCCAAACCGAATTTTCTTTTTGTGGAGATATTATTTCATATGTAGACAAATTGGATCATTTATCTTTTTTTTTTTTTCGGGAGTTCGATCTATGATTTCTCATTCATGGACGCTGATAAGATTTAGTAGCACCTTTCCAAATTTGGAATTATGAATTTCCAAATTAGAATTTTATCGTAGTAATAATTGAATCCAATTTTGGATTTCTATCTTTGCAAAAATATGGAAAAAATAAGATAAGATCCAAATGGGGCCTTGAAGTTGAATTGACATTAGATATGGACTAATATCTATTTCCATATCCAAATAGCAATTTTCTATTGACAAATCCAATCTTTATATATATAATGTATAGAATGTTGTCTATTGAATCTTTTTACATTTCTTTATGATTTGTTGATTGACTGTATCAGTAACACTTACCGATGGAGAGGTAGGGTCTATCTTTCTTACCTTCTTATATTTTGACATCTAGGATTTGAACTGCATTCTTTTTTTGAGTCTTAATAGGAGATCCAAAATATGATCACGGACGAAAACCAAATGGTAGCTGTATTTTCACCAATTGTAGATGTATTTTCACCAATTGTAGGTGTATTTTCATCAATTCTAGATTTCTTTTGCAAAATTTTAGCTTTCTTTTCACCAATTCTAGATTTCTTTTCACCAATTCTAGATTTCTTTTCAACAATTGTAGCTGTATTTTCACCAAAACATGAGAATGACGTTGAGAATAAGGATGTGAGTGCGAATGAGAACGAGGGTGAAAATAAGGATGGAAAGGAAGGGGATTCTCATCCTGAGAACGATGAGTTTGAGGGGGATTATCAGTATGAGAATGAGGGTAAGAATAACGATGAAAATCAATAGTTTTCTATATTACTCATTCTATCTTTCACGGAATCCATTCCCCTTCGGCATGGATTAAGCTCACACTAACCCGTTCATTTTTCAAAGAAAATGAGATTTCTTGAAGTGTGCTATTTCCAAAGTTTGCAAATCTAACGATTGTGATGCATATTCAGGCTTATGAAAAAAAAAAAGTTCGAATTAGACATGAAAATCCCATTAGTATTCATTCAAGTAATTTAGTATTCATTGAAGTAATGAGCCTGAAAACTCATAACTTCAATGGATTTCTTTCCAAAAATCATTGCATTTTTTTTTTTGAATCGGAACCGCATTTTTTGCATCACTGGACTTTATAGAAAAATATCAATCAAATAGAAAGATACTTCATAAATTCAGTTAATTAAGACACACTATTATCTGGTCTGGCCTTATTTTCGTTGACGTATATCAAGAGAGGGCAATCAAGGGAGGGCCTCTCATTTGAATATGATATGAAAAGTCTTTATAAAACCAATTTTCATACAAAATAGGAGATCACAAATATGACGACGGACGAAAACCAAATGGTAGGTCTATTTTCGCTAATGAGAGATTTTTTGAAAACGAAGTTAAGATATCAAAACATCCGTTTGACTCCTACAAGTGTATCTTGCAGTTTTTTGCTCATTTTTTTAATGACTTTTTCTTTTTCCAGTTATTTTATCCATAGGAAGGAAAAAAATAGCATAGAGATAGAGCAGAAACGCCAATCTTTGGAGAAGCTTGTGCGAGATGAGGAAGATGAGTTTGAGGCAGATTGCCAGGATGAGAGTCAATTTAACGATTTAGAATAGAGACAATTTTTTCGCTATTGTAACAAGCATAGAACTCATAGGGAAATAAAGAAATATATCAAAATAAAATAAACAAATATTATCTTTTTCAAAAAATAAAAAATAGAAAAAAAAACTTCAAATATTTACAAATCAAATAATATAAACAATATATCCAAACCAAATTTGCTTTTTGTGGATAAAAAAAAAGATAAAAAAAGGATTTCCAATTTGTTATTTGATTTTTTTTAGAATTCATTATGTATCATTATTTATTGAAATTTGGAATTGAATATATATATTATATTAATATATTAACTAATTATAGTTATTTGGTGAATAAATTCATATTACTATCTACAATTCCATTGTTGAGATCAAATTGAAAGTCTTTTGGTCTTTTTTTTTTTTGAAACAGATTCTATTATATTGATTGTTCAATTTTTGATAAATCACTGCTTCATCTGGTATTTCGAATATAATGGATTCATTTAGTTATTTTGACCAGATCGAAAATTGTTTATATTAAAAACTATAATTTATAGATTCAATGTCACATTCAGTAAAAATTTATAATACCTGCATAGGGTGTACTCAATGTGTTCGAGCTTGTCCTACAGATGTATTGGAAATGATATCTTGGGGTGGATGTAAAGCCAAACAAATTGCTTCCGCACCAAGAACCGAAGATTGTGTAGGTTGTAAAAGGTGCGAATCTGCCTGTCCAACAGATTTTTTGAGTATCCGTGTTTATTTAGGATCTGAAACAACTCGTAGCATGGCTCTAGCTTATTGATACGTTACAAAAAAAAGTTTCACTTGAATCATTCATTTGATTCCTAATTTACCAAAAAAGCTCATATTTCATGAAATCTATTATTTTGAGTACGGGTTTTTCTCGTCAAAACATATTGCGCCTTTATCATGACTTTTTTTCCTCATAAAGGGAATTCAGATATATCGATGCTATATTCTATGTATATGTTTGTTAGAATCCCTTGTAATAGCTTATGTTATGTATTCTCCTATCATTTTCAATTTGATAATACATTAATCCAATTGAAGGAATATTGAAAATGGATAAATATATTTGATTTCCACTGGAGATTAGGAATTGATGGACTTTCCATAGAACCTATTTTACTGATAGGATTTTTTTATTACTACTTTAGTTAGTTTAGCTGCTGGGCCAGTTACTTGAAGTTACCAGTTCTTCTATTGTCTGATGCTAGCAATGTATAGCGGTCAAATAGAATTCTTTTCTTCTCAAGACCTTTTACTTTTGTTTTATAAAGTTAGAATGAATTCCTGTTTACTTAACTTTTATCAATGTGGGGGGAACGTCTTTATTCAGTTACTAAGTTTATTTTATACACTGCAGGAGGCTTTATTTCTTTGTGTTAATAGGAATTATAAGTGTTGGTTTATATGGTTCAAATAAACTAAGATTCCATTTTGAAAGATTAATTCATTAATCATATCCTATTGCATTAGAAATAATATTTTACTCTGGTTTCCTTATTGCATATACTTTCAAATTCATGGATATACCCCTACATACGCGGTTATCAGATACTAATGGAGAAGCACAATACAGTACATATATTAGCTGGTATTTTTTGAAAAAAGGGAGCATGTGGATTGATTTGGATCAATATGGAATTATTACCTCACGCCCATTCTATATTTTCTCTTTGCCCGGTAATAGTAATAATAGGAATGATACAAATTAATTATGTAGCTTGAACTTTTTTTGGTCAACAAAATTTTAAAAAGAGAATACCATATTCTTCTTTATTTCATATGGTTTTTTTTATAATTATAGGAATTGATTCTATAACCAACATGGGACTCAATGGGCCTATTTTAAAAATGCTTTATCATCGATTTATTGATGCTATACTTTTTTTCTTGGTGGGAATCAGTTAGTTGTGATAGAATGCGTCTTGTTTATCTTTAATAAATGGGAGGAATATCTATATAAAAACCAAAAACATTTATTATGTTCAGTAATTTCTCTATGGCTTATCTTGCATTACCAGGAATCAGTGCTTTTATTGCAGAATTAGTGATATTTTTAGGATTCGTTACTAGTACTAGGCCAAAATGACTTGTTTAGTAATAGCTATTGGAATAATATTGACTCCTATTTATTTATTTATTATCTATGTTACGATAGATGTTCTATGGATATACGTTATTTAACATTCCCAACTCCAATTTTTTTGATTTAGATTCAGGACCACGAGAATTCTTTCTTTCAATCTTTCTTTTTTTCCATTAATAGGAATTGGTATTTATCCTTACTTTTTTCTCTCTGAAAACAAAAAAACGAAAACTTTTCTTAAATATAATATTTTCACCCATAGAATCATAGAATAATCTTTCTTATTTAATATTTCACAGACGAATTACTAGTTATTCATTTCAAAATGAAAAGTTTATAATAGTCTGAATTAAATCAAAATTTTCAAGTAAAATGAGATTCTATATTAAAAAGTAAAATAATTCATCTTGAACAACATATGTCTTTCACATAAAAAAATAAAAAAAAAAAAAAAAATTCTAATGGCAGTTCCAAAAAAACGTACTTCTATATCAAAAAAGCGTATTCGTAGAAATATTTGGATAAAAAAAGGATATTTAATTACAACAAAGGCTTCTTCTTTTTTAACAAAATTTATTTATATAAAAAACTCAAAAAGTTTTATTCAAAAAAAACCAAACCAGAAAGTCTTTGGTTTTTTTTTTAAAGAACCTATTCAGTCAACAGATATAGACAAAAATATTATAGATTAAATAAAGAAAAAAATTTTCACAAATTTCTTATTTTATATTTTTCTTTTATATATATATATAAATAAATATAGAAAAATAGATTCTTTCTAAGAAATATATATATACTTAATTTGTTTTTATGTAGCTATCAATCAATTTTTCACAATAGAAAAATATGAAATTTTTTTTCTATTGTGAATAATATAATATATTTTGTACAAAGATTCTATATTTTTGATTATATACTTATTAAAAGTTAAAAAAACGAATTCATTTCCTAAATGTTATTATAAATTTTTAACAACTAAGTTTTGATCTTTGATTCTTGACAATTCTTTATGAATTTATTATTATTTTAAGTAGGCCGCCATGGTGAAATTGGTAGACACGCTGCTCTTAGGAAGCAGTGCTAACTGCATCTCGGTTCAAGTCCGAGTGGCGGCATTCTCTAAAAGTGATACAATAGATTCAAAAATTGAAATCTATTTAATAATTCTCAATTTAAGATTTTATAATAAAAACTATTTTATAATGTTTACAACTTTAGAACATATATTGATTCATACTTCTTTTTCAATTACTTCAATTGTAATTTCCATTTATATGACGACCTTATTAATTTGTCAAATTTTTGAATTACATAATTCACCAGAAAAAGGAATGATAGCTACTTTTTTTTCTACATCAGGATTTTTAATTTCTCGTTGGATTTCTTTAAAACATTTTCCATTAAGTAATTTATACGAATCTTTAATTTTTCTTTCATGTACTTTTTGCATTATTCATATAATTCCTAGGATTCAAAATTATCAACATGAATTAAGTACAATAACTGTACCAAGTACGATAACTATACCAAGTACGATTTTGACTCAAGGTTTTGCCACATCGGGTCTTTCAACTGAAATGCATCAACCTGCAATATTAGTACCTGCTCTACAATCTCAATGGTTAATGATGCACGTAAGTATGATGTTATTGAGTTACGCAACTCTTTTATGTGGATCTTTATTATCCATTGTTCTTTTAGTTATTATATTAAAAAAAAAAATAAATCCTTTTTTTATTAGTAAAATAAACTATTGGAATAAAACGATAAATATTTTCAAAAATATCCCCTTTTTTTTACTTCAAAATTACTACAAATATGATTTAATTGAGCGTTTAGATTATTTCAGTTATCGTTTTATTAGTATTGGGTTTACTTTTTTAAGTATTGGTATTCTTTGTGGAGCAGTTTGGGCTAATGAAGCTTGGGGATCTTATTGGAACTGGGATCCCAAGGAAACTTGGGCATTTATTACTTGGACGATATTCGCAATTTACTTACATATTAGAACAAATTTAAATTGGAAAGGTAAGAATTCTGCACTTGTAGCTTCTGTTGGATTTATTCTTATTTGGATATGTTACTTTGGAATTAATCTTTTAGGAATAGGTTTACATAGCTATGGTTCATTCATTAAAATTGAGATATAATTAAATAAATTATATATATATATTAAGAGTATTATATATTTAAAAATATTTAAAAAAACCTTTATACATTAAGCTTTTTTTTTTTTAGTTTTTGAGAATCGTTTAAATGATTCTCAAAAACTTAGGCTCAATCGAACTCCACCAAACCAAAAGAAAAGTTTTCGTTTTTTTGTTTTCAGAGAGAAAAAAGTAAGGATAAATACCAATTCCTATTAATGGAAAAAAAGAAAGATTGAAAGAAAGAATTCTCGTGGTCCTGAATCTAAATCAAAAAAATTGGAGTTGGGAATGTTAAATAACGTATATCCATAGAACATCTATCGTAACATAGATAATAAATAAATAAATAGGAGTCAATATTATTCCAATAGCTATTACTAAACAAGTCATTTTGGCCTAGTACTAGTAACGAATCCTAAAAATATCACTAATTCTGCAATAAAAGCACTGATTCCTGGTAATGCAAGATAAGCCATAGAGAAATTACTGAACATAATAAATGTTTTTGGTTTTTATATAGATATTCCTCCCATTTATTAAAGATAAACAAGACGCATTCTATCACAACTAACTGATTCCCACCAAGAAAAAAAGTATAGCATCAATAAATCGATGATAAAGCATTTTTAAAATAGGCCCATTGAGTCCCATGTTGGTTATAGAATCAATTCCTATAATTATAAAAAAAACCATATGAAATAAAGAAGAATATGGTATTCTCTTTTTAAAATTTTGTTGACCAAAAAAAGTTCAAGCTACATAATTAATTTGTATCATTCCTATTATTACTATTACCGGGCAAAGAGAAAATATAGAATGGGCGTGAGGTAATAATTCCATATTGATCCAAATCAATCCACATGCTCCCTTTTTTCAAAAAATACCAGCTAATATATGTACTGTATTGTGCTTCTCCATTAGTATCTGATAACCGCGTATGTAGGGGTATATCCATGAATTTGAAAGTATATGCAATAAGGAAACCAGAGTAAAATATTATTTCTAATGCAATAGGATATGATTAATGAATTAATCTTTCAAAATGGAATCTTAGTTTATTTGAACCATATAAACCAACACTTATAATTCCTATTAACACAAAGAAATAAAGCCTCCTGCAGTGTATAAAATAAACTTAGTAACTGAATAAAGACGTTCCCCCCACATTGATAAAAGTTAAGTAAACAGGAATTCATTCTAACTTTATAAAACAAAAGTAAAAGGTCTTGAGAAGAAAAGAATTCTATTTGACCGCTATACATTGCTAGCATCAGACAATAGAAGAACTGGTAACTTCAAGTAACTGGCCCAGCAGCTAAACTAACTAAAGTAGTAATAAAAAAATCCTATCAGTAAAATAGGTTCTATGGAAAGTCCATCAATTCCTAATCTCCAGTGGAAATCAAATATATTTATCCATTTTCAATATTCCTTCAATTGGATTAATGTATTATCAAATTGAAAATGATAGGAGAATACATAACATAAGCTATTACAAGGGATTCTAACAAACATATACATAGAATATAGCATCGATATATCTGAATTCCCTTTATGAGGAAAAAAAGTCATGATAAAGGCGCAATATGTTTTGACGAGAAAAACCCGTACTCAAAATAATAGATTTCATGAAATATGAGCTTTTTTGGTAAATTAGGAATCAAATGAATGATTCAAGTGAAACTTTTTTTTGTAACGTATCAATAAGCTAGAGCCATGCTACGAGTTGTTTCAGATCCTAAATAAACACGGATACTCAAAAAATCTGTTGGACAGGCAGATTCGCACCTTTTACAACCTACACAATCTTCGGTTCTTGGTGCGGAAGCAATTTGTTTGGCTTTACATCCACCCCAAGATATCATTTCCAATACATCTGTAGGACAAGCTCGAACACATTGAGTACACCCTATGCAGGTATTATAAATTTTTACTGAATGTGACATTGAATCTATAAATTATAGTTTTTAATATAAACAATTTTCGATCTGGTCAAAATAACTAAATGAATCCATTATATTCGAAATACCAGATGAAGCAGTGATTTATCAAAAATTGAACAATCAATATAATAGAATCTGTTTCAAAAAAAAAAAAGACCAAAAGACTTTCAATTTGATCTCAACAATGGAATTGTAGATAGTAATATGAATTTATTCACCAAATAACTATAATTAGTTAATATATTAATATAATATATATATTCAATTCCAAATTTCAATAAATAATGATACATAATGAATTCTAAAAAAAATCAAATAACAAATTGGAAATCCTTTTTTTATCTTTTTTTTTATCCACAAAAAGCAAATTTGGTTTGGATATATTGTTTATATTATTTGATTTGTAAATATTTGAAGTTTTTTTTTCTATTTTTTATTTTTTGAAAAAGATAATATTTGTTTATTTTATTTTGATATATTTCTTTATTTCCCTATGAGTTCTATGCTTGTTACAATAGCGAAAAAATTGTCTCTATTCTAAATCGTTAAATTGACTCTCATCCTGGCAATCTGCCTCAAACTCATCTTCCTCATCTCGCACAAGCTTCTCCAAAGATTGGCGTTTCTGCTCTATCTCTATGCTATTTTTTTCCTTCCTATGGATAAAATAACTGGAAAAAGAAAAAGTCATTAAAAAAATGAGCAAAAAACTGCAAGATACACTTGTAGGAGTCAAACGGATGTTTTGATATCTTAACTTCGTTTTCAAAAAATCTCTCATTAGCGAAAATAGACCTACCATTTGGTTTTCGTCCGTCGTCATATTTGTGATCTCCTATTTTGTATGAAAATTGGTTTTATAAAGACTTTTCATATCATATTCAAATGAGAGGCCCTCCCTTGATTGCCCTCTCTTGATATACGTCAACGAAAATAAGGCCAGACCAGATAATAGTGTGTCTTAATTAACTGAATTTATGAAGTATCTTTCTATTTGATTGATATTTTTCTATAAAGTCCAGTGATGCAAAAAATGCGGTTCCGATTCAAAAAAAAAAATGCAATGATTTTTGGAAAGAAATCCATTGAAGTTATGAGTTTTCAGGCTCATTACTTCAATGAATACTAAATTACTTGAATGAATACTAATGGGATTTTCATGTCTAATTCGAACTTTTTTTTTTTCATAAGCCTGAATATGCATCACAATCGTTAGATTTGCAAACTTTGGAAATAGCACACTTCAAGAAATCTCATTTTCTTTGAAAAATGAACGGGTTAGTGTGAGCTTAATCCATGCCGAAGGGGAATGGATTCCGTGAAAGATAGAATGAGTAATATAGAAAACTATTGATTTTCATCGTTATTCTTACCCTCATTCTCATACTGATAATCCCCCTCAAACTCATCGTTCTCAGGATGAGAATCCCCTTCCTTTCCATCCTTATTTTCACCCTCGTTCTCATTCGCACTCACATCCTTATTCTCAACGTCATTCTCATGTTTTGGTGAAAATACAGCTACAATTGTTGAAAAGAAATCTAGAATTGGTGAAAAGAAATCTAGAATTGGTGAAAAGAAAGCTAAAATTTTGCAAAAGAAATCTAGAATTGATGAAAATACACCTACAATTGGTGAAAATACATCTACAATTGGTGAAAATACAGCTACCATTTGGTTTTCGTCCGTGATCATATTTTGGATCTCCTATTAAGACTCAAAAAAAGAATGCAGTTCAAATCCTAGATGTCAAAATATAAGAAGGTAAGAAAGATAGACCCTACCTCTCCATCGGTAAGTGTTACTGATACAGTCAATCAACAAATCATAAAGAAATGTAAAAAGATTCAATAGACAACATTCTATACATTATATATATAAAGATTGGATTTGTCAATAGAAAATTGCTATTTGGATATGGAAATAGATATTAGTCCATATCTAATGTCAATTCAACTTCAAGGCCCCATTTGGATCTTATCTTATTTTTTCCATATTTTTGCAAAGATAGAAATCCAAAATTGGATTCAATTATTACTACGATAAAATTCTAATTTGGAAATTCATAATTCCAAATTTGGAAAGGTGCTACTAAATCTTATCAGCGTCCATGAATGAGAAATCATAGATCGAACTCCCGAAAAAAAAAAAAAGATAAATGATCCAATTTGTCTACATATGAAATAATATCTCCACAAAAAGAAAATTCGGTTTGGCTTGGATATATTGTTTGTATTATTTGATTTTTCAATATTGGCATTTTTTTTTTGTTTCGATTCTTTGAAAAAGATGATATTTGTTTGCTTTTATCTATTAGTACAATTGAACCATTTAGCACCTACTTAGATCACTTACCAATATCCCCTAAATAGATATCGAAACGAATCGAAATACCGCTTGCATAATGGTTTCAAGAAGTTGTCGGCAAAAACCCAACACATTATAAAGAAAACATAGCCCGGAATTGCCCAATTTCGATAATACATAATAGGTATACGAAATACTTTTTCCAGGATTTCCTCCATCAAAAAATAGCCTATGAACGCAGCTAAAAAAATAAAAAAGTAAAAAACTGGATATTTTTGAATTGGTATCCAAATGCTCAAAACGAATTTGGGGATTTTCATCAAAATAAATAGAGTAACAGGAAAAAGAAAAAGAGTGTTAATGATACGAAAAGGATGTTTAATTTGGAGAAACAATTGGATCATTTAGCCAAGCACCTACTTAGCTCACTTATCTATCGAATGAGTCCATTTAGAAAGAAATGTCAAGAGATTCAATACACAACACTATATCTATTATATCTATACAGATGTAATTTGTCAATATCAAGTAAAGTTTTTATTTGGATATGGAAATAGATATTAGTCCATTTAGAAAGAAATGTCAAGATATTCAATACATAACACTATATCTATTATATCTATTATATCTAACCAGATGATATTTGTCA